GATAGCAATAATATGGCCGATCATTGCGGGTATAATGGTAGATGCCCGGGACCAAGTTTTTATTATTTCTTTTTCTTCTTTTGTTTTAAGCTTATCAATTTTTCTTAATAAATGAGTAGCTACAAAAGGATTTTTTTTTAGTGATCGTGTCACAGCTTCCTCCTTTTTCTTTTTTAAAGACGAAGAGAGAAATTCCATTTCTCTCCTATTTACTACGTCGACGAAGAATTAAATTATCACTATATTTATGCTTTTTTCTACTTCGTCTTCCAAGTGTAGGATAACCCCAAGGGGTTGTGGGTTTGTTTCTACCAATTGAGGACTTCCCTGTACCACCCCCATGTGGATGGTCTACAGGGTTCATAACCACTCCTCTTACTACAGGACGCTTACCTAGCCAACGTTTAGATCCAGCTCTACCCAAACTTTTCTGGTTCACCCCAGCATTCCCCACTTGTCCGACTGTTGCTGAGCAGTTTTGGGATATCAAACGGACTTCTCCAGAAGGTAATTTTAATGTGGCTGATTTCCCCTCTTTTGCAATCAGTTTCGCTAGAGTCCCTGCTGCTCTAACTAATTGTCCACCCTTTCCAAGCGTGATTTCTATGTTATGTATGGACGTGCCTAAGGGCATATGGGTCAAAGGTAGGGCATTTCCTATTTTTATAGGAACTCCTGTACCAGAAACAATGGTATTTCCAATTTCAGTCCCTTTGGCATGTAAAATATATCTCTTCTCACCATCCCCATAGTGTATGAGACAAATAGATGCATTTCTATTAGGGTCATATTCTCTGGTTATGATTTTACCATATATGTTTTTTTCATTACGGCGAAAATCTATTTTACGGTAGAGACGCTTATGACCTCCCCCTCTATGACCTGCGGTAATGATTCCTCTGGCATTACGACCTTTACCACACCGATGCTTCCCATAGGTCAAATTATTTCGTGCAACGGTTCCATTGCGTGTGCTCGGGTTAGAAGTTTTGTATAAATGTATCACCATGCTATTAAGTATTTAGATTTATCTTTTTAAGAGGTAGAATAGAATAACCCCGTTGAAGGGTAATGATTATACGTCTGTAATGCATTGTATGTTCCATAATGCGTCCTCTTCTTTTACCCTTTCCCGGAAGTCGATGACTATTCATAGCTATTACCTTGACACCAAAAAAGAGTTCGACCCAACGCTTTATTTCTGTCTTAGTTAATCCTGATTCGACATTAAAAGTATATTGATTTTTCTCAAATAACCGAATACTTTTGTTTGTAAATACTGCATATTTGATTCCATCCATGATACATTGCTCCTTTACTATTTTTTTTTTTTTATTATAATTATAAAATATAAAATTATGGATTTCCATAGATTCTAGATATTGCGTCTGTATATTACTATTACATTCGAATCAATATTATTCTATAATAACACATAGAGTGGATCATGCACTTGAGAATTACACTAAATTGAGAATGGATATAGAAGAATGTGCATAGATTGAATCACTTGACAATTAAGAATCCGCTTTATCTACGAACAAGGAAGCTATAAGTAATGCAGAGCAAGTAAGTTAGAGCAAGGCAAGATTCATTCCATTACAATATTAATCTATATATATATACAATAAGATAGAGAATCAGATATTTCTATAGACGTAGTAGAGGGTCCCATTAGCATGTATCCAGTAGGAATTGCACTTACGAACTCTCCAATTATGAGTTGGGCGCTTTAACCATTTAGCCATGGATGCTTAGTAGAGATCCTCGTACATGGTGAATAAGCAAATTCCAATTGAAATGCAATTTGTAGTCTAAATCAATCCAATTAACATAACATTTTTTTTTTTTTAGTATTTTGGCGGGAGGTACAAATGCTAAAAAGATATCAATTAAAATGAAGATTCTGAATTTTCGAATTGAGAGAGATATTGAGCGCGATCCAAAATTTTCGTTATGTGTCAGAGTGATGGACCGAATTCAATTTAGTGGGATCTTTCATTCACGTTTTTTCCACCAAGAACGTTTTATAAAACTCTTTGACCCCTGAATTTTGAGTATCCTATTTTCATGCAATTCACAAGGTTCAACAAACAATTGAATTGATATCTCGGTGTAATACTCTTTGTAGTATCGTTCCTTATCTATTCTATCGTATTAACAATCGAAATATGGTCGAAAGAAAAAATCTCTATTTGCCTGGTTAATGAATCTCTTTCTATTATAATTGTTCTGTACCTATTAGACGAAATATGCGAGTTTGGCGTCGATATGCTATTGAGTAATGATGAGGTTCCCGCTGATGGGTTCAAATCAATACGTTTGCATAAGAAATATTGGAATATGCTTCTCAATAACCTTCTCATCGATATCAGCGATTTCATAAGTACCATACCAAATCCCATTAATCGAATCACCTTTTCGAGAAATACGAGACATCTAAGTCATACAAGTAAAGAGATCTCTTCATTTCATTGATAACAAAAGGAAAAGACCTGGATGAAGATTTTTTGATAAAAAACGGAATCCTGGCTCCTGAACAGTCAGTTCATTGAAACTGATGACATAGACTTCTTGATGTAATTCTACACCTTTACGACATAAAAAGGGGTTGGTTCACTTCTATTGAGTCTGACTCATAATGATCATTTCTCAAACAATGACTCTGCTTTTCTAATGCTGGAACAACCGGGAGCAAGTTACTTACGATACTTAGTTGACATTCATAGAAAGTCGCTAATGAATTCTGTGAAGTATGAGTTCAATACATCCTGTTTAGCAGAAAGACGGATATCCCTTGTTCATTATGAGACAATCATTTTTTAAAAAACCTTGTGTGGGGCTAATCGTTTTGATTTACCATCTCTTGAAAAACCAAAACTCTTTTCGCTCTGCTTAGCCTTATATTAGTCTACGGATATTTTAGTGATAAATTCGATAGGAATTGGACGATCCTATTTGGTCAAATCCCTGTTGACAAACTCCTGTCTTCCTTTCATTAGCTTATTTGGGAATACCTTCCAGAATCCCAGAGGTTTTTTTATGATTATAGTATTGACGAGGAGACTGAGGACATAGATGCTGAGATTCCTCATGTTGATCCTGCTGAGGGTGTTCGCTAAATTGTTAAGAGTAAGGATCTCCCCGATCCTGGCCTTTTTGAGACAGAGCTGGAGCAGCTACCTTGGCGTATAGCATAGGGACAAACTCTGGAGATGGTTACGATTTCGAAAATAGATCGATTTGATATCAATCTTCAATTCGAATTAGCAAAAGCAATCTCTCCTTTGTTTTCTTGCATAATAATAATATGGATTCCAAACATTCATGATACGCATGTGAGGAAGTCGAAGGACTTCTTATCCCTCGGTATATTATCGAAGCATCTCTCCAGGGATTAATAAAGTAGAAATATTCTTGTTATTGCTTCGACTCATCTTCCCCACAAAGTGGATCCCGCTCTAATAGCTCCGAATAAATTCAATACGTGCATTAAGGTACGAAGGCTTCTTATTCCACAAGAACGAAAGTACTTTTTCACTCGTGCATCTACTAGGAGATTTCTTTTGGAAAAGAAAATGTTCCATACTAATGTAATGGAGTCGGGTCTATAATCATGGATTCCGATGCACGAGATCTTGTAGCACTTACCGATGAGGCCCTATCAATTAGTATTTCACAGAAGAAATCAATTATAGACACTAATACAATTAGACTCGCTCTTCATAGACAAACTTAGGATTTGCGAGCCCGTGTAAATCGGTGTTAGGGGGTCTTTTTCTATCAGATAGGAAGGGCTGTTGTATAAAGTGTACTTCTAAGTAATGGCCTCATAGAGCCTATCTATCTATATCGAGATGAAATTATATCAGGCAGTGGAGCCTTAATATGTTCAAATGGTGCTTCGAACTTGCAACGAATATCAAGCAATTAACGAGACTTCTTTATCTTTTGAGTTGTTCTGCTGGATCAGTCGCTCAAGATCTTTTGGGACACAAGGAAAAAATGGGATTATGGTGGGAGACTCGTTGAGAATGATTCTGAGCCAATTGATGGCCTATTAGAAGTCGAAATAGCTCTCGTGGGACCCTCACCGACAGAAAAAGATTGCAGCCCATTTGATAATGATCAATTGATATTGCTTCATCGGCCCAAACCAAGGAATCCCTTAGATATAATGTTAAACGGATTTTGTTCTATCCTTAATCACCGATTTGTCTATGAAAGCTATGAATCGGAGGACGGGGAAGTCCTTTGAGGGGAAAGGGGAGTTAGCCAATCACATAGTTTTGGCTCCTAGAATACGGCAACCTTGGAGCTTTCTATTTGATTGGATCGAAAGGTCCAATGAATTGGGATTTCTCTCTTGGTTCAGGTCATTTTGGGGCAAGCGGGGCATTTCTGATGACGAGGCTGAGCTTAAAGAGGCTGAGCTTGAAGCGGATGATGATGAACTTGAAGAGGATGAGATGAAGAGTTGGATTTGTTTGGGAGTGACCCCATGCCATACCAGCCACGAGATAGATCTTTCAAGAACAAGGCCTTTTTCGAACAAGCCAATCCATTTGGGACTCTGCAGATCCACTCTATTTCCTATTCAAGGATGTTCCTGGATTTTCATGACACTTCTTTCTAGCTGAAGAGATAGTAAAGGGGGGGTTCTTCCTACCCACATCAAAAAAGATCCTTTTCAATCTATAGCTAATAACTTGTTTTTGAATACTACGCAAGAAAAGTACTTCGACTGGTTGATTAATCGCTAGAGATGGGTTAGACCCAATAGTTCATCATCTCACGGATCTTTCCGTTCTAATACTCTATCTCAGAGTTCTCAGTATTTTTGAAATTTCTTCCTATCTAACGAAAGGCTATGCCATCACATCATAAAGACTTTGTTGAGAAAAAGAAAAAGATGGCTTTTACCGGATTAACTGAAAGATGAAATGAAAATGGTATTCATGGAACAGGAGAAAGATTTCCCATTCCTTAGCCGGAAAGAT